GTCTATTTTGTACAAGACCCCCTCCTATCTGATAGAAAAGGGTCCCATGATCCCGAGCTGGTCCTATCTTGGCTCGCAAACCCCAAGTTTGTCTATGAAGAGCTAATCTAATTGTATTAGTTTCTATAATGGATTTTTTATGTGGAATAGTAATGGATAGCGCCTCGTTGCTAGGTGCTACAAGATCTAGTGCACTGGAACTCGTGGTTATGGACCCGATTTAGTATGGAACATTGTCTTTTCCAAGTAAAAACCCCTAGTATATGAAAGAATGAAAAGGTGCTTTCGTTCTTATGGAATAAGAAGCCCTCGTACCTTAATGAAAGGAAAATAGGAATTTTTCGTTAGGTATTTGACCAAATAGGATCGTCCAATTCCTATAGAACCTATCACTAAAATACCCGATAGGGCTAAGCGGAACGAAAAGGGTTTTCCATGAGATGGTAAATGAAAACGATTAGCCCCACACGAGGTTTGGGAATAAGTGATTGTCTGATAATGAGCAAGGAACATACGTCTTTCTGCTAAAGAGGATCTATTAAACTCATAATTCATTAGATCCTTGTTAGCAATGTCAACTAGGTATTGGATCCCGGTTGTTCAATCCTTTGATAACCAAGGTCATTCTTTCCTAAAGAAAAATGATCACTATGAGTCAGACTCAATAGAATTGGATCCATTCCAAATAGCGAGAATTAGGATTCTTGATCCCTCTCAATCTCTCTTTCAATTCGAGGATCCAGAGAGGTGTTTTCATAGCCATCTCCAAATATTTGCCATCTCCGAATATTTTCGATTTCATTTTTCTATGATATGTCTTTCTATATGAAAATTGGTTATTTACGATGTACGATGATCCCTGTTAAGCATCCATGGCTGAATGGTTAAAGCGCCCAACTCATAATTGGTAATTTGCGGGTTCAATTCCTGCTGGATGCATGCGAACGGGAACGTTTCATAAGTCTATTGGAACTGGCTCTCTATCTATGGAATCTCATCCATCATCCATACATAACGAATTGGTATGGTATATTCATACCATAACATAAGAACAATAAGAACTCGAATTCTTATCGATACTGGAACTCAGAGCATAGGAGGGAAAGTCGATTTATGGATGGAATCAAATACGCAGTATTTACAGAAAAGAGTCTTCGTTTATTGGGAAAGAATCAATATACTTTTAATGTCGAATCGGGATTCACTAAGACAGAAATAAAGCATTGGGTCGAACTCTTCTTTGGTGTTAAGGTAGTAGCTGTGAATAGCCATCGACTACCCGGAAAGGGTAGAAGAATGGGGCCTATTCTGGGACATACAATGCATTACAGACGTATGATCATTACCCTTCAACCGGGTTATTCTATTCCACTTCTAGATAGAGAAAAGAACTAAAGGAGAATACTTAATAATACGGCGAAACATTTATACAAAACACCTATCCCAAGCACACGCAAGGGAACCGTAGACAAGCAAGTGAAATCCAATCCACGAAATAAATTGATCCATGGACGGCACCGTTGTAGTAAAGGTCGTAATGCCAGAGGAATCATTACCGTAAGGCATAGAGGGGGAGGTCATAAGCGCCTATACCGAAAAATAGATTTTCGACGAAATCAAAAAGACATATCTGGTAGAATCGTAACCATAGAATACGACCCTAATCGAAATGCATACATTTGTCTCATACACTATGGGGATGGTGAGAAAAGATATATTTTACATCCCAGAGGGGCTATAATTGGAGATACTATTGTTTCTGGTACAAAAGTTCCTATATCAATGGGAAATGCCCTACCTTTGAGTGCGGTTTGAACTATTGATTTACGTAATTGGAAGTAACCAATTAGGTTTACGACGAAACCTAGAAATCGATCACTGATCCAATTTGACTACCTCTACGGGATAGACCTCAATAGAAAACTGTTGAGTAACGGCAGCAAGTGATTGAGTTCAGTAGTTCCTCATAGAAAATTATTGACTCTAGAGATACGGTAATATGGAGAAGACAAAATTGTTTGAAGCACGCACAGAACCGGAAGCGCCCCTTGTTTCAAAGAGAGGAGGACGGGTTATTCACATTTAATTTGATGGTCAGAGGCGAATTGAAAGCTAAGCAGTGGTAATTAAGACCCCCGGGTGAAAATTAGGGATGTCTCCTACGTTACCCATAATATGTGGAAGTATCGACGTAATTTCATAGAGTCATTCGATCTGAATGCTACATGAAGAACATAAGCCAGATGACGGAACGCGGAGACCTAGGATGTAGAAGATTATAACATGAGCGATTCGACGGATTTGGATTCCTTTTCTATATATCCACTTATGTGGTACTTCATCATACGATTCATATAAGATCCATCTGTCTAGAAATCGTCATATACATCTAGAAAGCCGTATGCTTTGGAAGAAGCTTGTACAGTTTGGGAAGGGGTTTTTTGAGAAAAAAGAAGAATCTACTTCAACCGATATGCCCTTAGGCACGGCCATACATAACATAGAAATAACACGTGGAAGGGGTGGGCAATTAGCTAGAGCAGCAGGTGCTGTAGCGAAACTAATTGCAAAAGAGGGTAAATTGGCCACTTTAAGATTACCATCTGGGGAGGTCCGTTTGGTATCCCAAAACTGCTTAGCAACAGTCGGACAAGTGGGTAATGTTGGGGTGAACCAAAAAAGTTTGGGTAGAGCCGGATCTAAGTGTTGGCTAGGTAAACGCCCCGTAGTAAGAGGGGTAGTTATGAATCCTGTGGACCACCCCCATGGGGGCGGTGAAGGGAAAGCCCCCATTGGTAGAAAAAAACCCACAACCCCTTGGGGTTATCCTGCGCTTGGAAGAAGAACTAGGAAAAGGAAAAAATATAGTGATAGTTTTATTCTTCGTCGCCGTAAGTAAATATGTAACTAGGAATACGGAAAATTGCATTTTAGGAATTTGCAATAATGCGATGGGCGAACGACGGGAATTGAACCCGCGCATGGTGGATTCACAATCCACTGCCTTGATCCACTTGGCTACATCCGCCCCTTATCCAGCTAAAGGATTTTCCCCTTTTTCCATTCATCATTATTCTTATTCTGACCTCCATACCTCGATCGAGATAGTGGACATAGGATGCCACTCTTTAAAATGAAAAAAGGAGTAATCAGCTGTGACACGAAAAAAAACGAATCCTTTTGTAGCTCCTCATTTATTGACAAAAATAGAAAAGGTCAATATGAAGGAGGAGAAAGAAACAATAGTAACGTGGTCCCGGGCATCTAGTATTCTACCCGCAATGGTTGGCCATACAATCGCGATTCATAATGGAAAAGAACATATACCTATTTACATAACAAATCCTATGGTGGGTCGCAAATTGGGGGAATTTGTACCGACTCGGCATTTCACGAGTTATGAAAGTGCAAGAAAGGATACTAAATCTCGTCGTTAACTGAATTCAGAATAGAAAGATTCAGAATAAACAAAGAAATGATTCAAATAAAGTAAAGGTAGGTGGGTAATAACCTTATTTATGACAAGTTTCAAATTAGTAAAATATACCCCTAGGATAAAGAAGAAGAAGAACGCGCTAAGGAAACTCGCAAGAAAAGTCCCAACTGATCGTCTACTTAAGTTCGAACGGGTTTTCAAAGCCCAAAAACGCATACATATGTCTGTTTTCAAAGCACAAAGAGTTCTTGATGAGATTCGCTGGCGTTACTACGAGGAAACCGTTATGATACTGAACCTCATGCCTTATCGAGCATCTTATCCTATTTTAAAGTTGGTTTATTCGGCAGCAGCAAATGCTACTCATTATAGGGATTTCGACAAAGCAAATTTATTCATAACTAAAGCCGAAGTCAGTAGGGGTACTATTATGAAAAAATTAAGACCTCGGGCTCGAGGACGTGGTTATCCTATAAAAAAAACCATGTGTCATATAACAATTGTACTAAATATAGTAAAGAAATCTAATTAATCTTTAGATCAATGTAAGATTTCAATTCCCAGTAAAAAAAAATAGAATAGAAAAATATGGCACAAAAAATAAATCCACTCGGTTTCAGACTTGGTACAACCCAAAATCACCATTCCTTTTGGTTCGCACAACCAAAAAATTATTCTGAAGGTCTACAGGAAGATAAAAAAATACGGAATTGTATCAAGAACTATATACAAAAGAATAGGAAAAAAGGCTCAAATAGAAAAATAGAATCAGACCCAAGTTCGGAAGTAATTACACATATAGAAATTCAAAAGGAAATTGATACAATCCACGTCATAATTCATATTGGGTTCCCAAATTTATTAAAAAAAAAGGGGGCAATCGAAGAATTAGAGAAAGATCTCCAAAAGGAAATTAATTCTGTAAACCAGAGACTTAATATTGCTATCGAAAAAGTTAAAGAACCTTATAGACAACCTAACATTCTTGCAGAATATATAGCTTTCCAATTAAAAAATAGAGTTTCATTCAGAAAGGCAATGAAAAAAGCCATTGAATTAACTAAAAAAGCAGATATAAAGGGAGTAAAAATAAAAATTGCGGGCCGTCTAGGAGGGAAAGAAATTGCACGTGCCGAATGCATTAAAAAGGGTAGACTTCCCCTACAAACAATTCGCGCTAAAATAGATTATTGCTGCTATCCAATTCGAACTATCTATGGAGTATTAGGTGTAAAAATTTGGATATTCGTAGAAGAATAATAACTAACCTTGTCTTCCCATTCTGTCCAATGATAAAATAAAAAATACCAATTCTGAAATCCCATAAAAAAGAAGAAATTATACCTCTTTCTATAAGATTTAATGAAAATTTTAAAATCTATTACTATTTAATATAATTGCTATGCTTAGTGTGTGACTCGTTAGTTTTTTCTTTAGGATCAAAAACGGAAAAAAATTGACCGAACCCTACTAAAAAAAGAAAAAACTTAGTAATTATAGAAAATTAACTAATAACAACCTATTGCTTCGTATTGTCGAGATCCTAACTAAGGAACAGTCACTATGTGAATAAATACATCTATCATAAATGAGTAGATCGATCATATAGTTGTAGCAACTGCATTTTTTCTCTAAAAAAGAAACCAGATTCTAGGTTGTGAAGCAAAAGTAAAAGGATGTGGATAAAAGGAGGGATGATAGATAGAAGGAAGAATAATAAGAAGGATATAGGATTCCAATGTGTATGGTCTATGAATTACATCATAAAAGGCAATGTGATAAAGCATCAATAATAAAATAAAAAAAAAAAGAGAGAATTTGAAATCGTAACTTGAAACAACTAATCAAAATTGAAAGAAATAATAAAGAGCAGCCCGGGTTAATAAAACTGAGAAAATTAACTCGAAAAGAAATTTTTTTGAAGCTCCATTGCAGGATTCAAACCTAACCATTAAAGGAGAAGCTATGGGAACGACAAAACCTATGACTGCATAGGATTTTATTGAAAAGAATCCTAATACATCATTGGGTGGGATGGCGGAACAAACCCCAAAACTTGCTTTATTTGGTAAAATTATAAATTAACAAATAAGACAGGAAAGAGTAAATATTCGCCCGCGAAATATTTATTGGATTAGAATACTTTACTATAATTCAATAAGACTAAAAAAAGAATTCAATAAGACTAAAAAAAGGGGATTCTTTATAAAAAGAATGATTCCATTATCTAAGAATTGTGTATATATCCGTAAAATTTTTGAATATTATTATGGAATTCGAGAAATTTGCACGCTTTCTCATTTCATTCGCGAGGAGCTGGATGAGAAGAAACTCTCATGTCCAGTTTTGCAGTAGAGATGGAACTAAGAAGGAACCATCGACTATAACCCTAAAAGAACTAGATTTCGTAAACAACATAGAGGAAGAATGAAGGGAAAATCCTGCCGAGGCAATCGTATTTGTTTTGGTAGATATGCTCTTCAAGTACTTGAACCCGCTTGGATCACAGCAAGACAGATAGAAGCAGGACGAAGAGCAATGACACGATATGCACGTCGTGGCGGAAAAATATGGGTACGTATATTTCCCGACAAACCGGTTACACTAAGACCTACAGAAACACGTATGGGCTCGGGAAAAGGATCCCCAGAATATTGGGTAGCCGTTGTAAAACCTGGTCGAATACTTTATGAAATGAGCGGAGTATCCGAAACTGTAGCTAGAGCAGCTATCTCCATAGCGGCCAGCAAAATGCCTATACGAAGTCAATTTATTCGATTAGAGATATAGAACCCCGAAAAGGATAAGATAAAAAACCCAGGTTTTTCTTTCTGGAAAGACAATATTTCTTTCATCTTTTTGCATTGAAATAAAAAATTGAAATCAAAATAATATGATTCAACCTCAGACCCTTTTAAATGTAGCGGATAACAGTGGAGCTCGAAAATTGATGTGTATTCGAGTCATAGGAGCTGCCGGTAATCAGCGATATGCTCGTATTGGTGATGTTATTGTTGCTGTAATCAAAGACGCAGTGCCCCAAATGCCTCTAGAAAGATCCGAAGTAATTCGAGCTGTAATTGTACGTACATGTAAAGAATTCAAATGCGAAGACGGTATAATAATACGCTATGATGACAATGCAGCAGTTATCATTGATCAAAAAGGAAATCCAAAAGGAACTCGAGTTTTTGGCGCGATTGCCGAGGAATTGAGAGAATTGAATTTTACTAAAATAGTATCATTAGCTCCTGAAGTATTATAAATAAAAAATACTAGTAGATGAGATATAGATCAAAGAAAAAATTAGTAGATTGTGTCTCACGTATATGCTTTAAAATAAAAAAACGAAAACATGTTGATTATAGAAAAATTAGGAGGAACCTAGAATTAGAGTTTTATGGGCAAGGACACTATTGCTGATTTACTAACCTCTATAAGAAACGCAGACATGAATAAAAAAGGAACCGTTCGAGTAGTATCTACAAATATTACCGAAAGCATTGTTAAAATACTTCTACGAGAGGGTTTTATTGAAAGTGTTCGGAAACATCAGGAAAGTAACAGATATTTCTTGGTTTCAACTTTGCGGCATCAAAAGAGAAATACTAGAAAGGGAATATATAGAACTAGAACCTTTTTAAAGCGTATCAGCCGACCTGGCTTACGAATTTATGCCAACTATCAAGGAATTCCTAAAGTTTTGGGCGGAATGGGAATTGCTATTCTTTCTACTTCTAAAGGTATAATGACAGATCGAGAAGCTCGACTAAACAGAATTGGGGGAGAAGTCTTATGTTATATATGGTAATGGACCCTCCTATAGTACCCGAATTCTATCTCGAACTTCCTATTTTGAAAATAAAAATAGAAAAATAGGAGAAAAAAATATGACAGAAAAGAAAAATAGGAGAGAAAAAAAAAACCCGCGAGAGGCAAAAGTCACTTTCGAGGGTTTAGTTACGGAAGCCCTACCCAACGGAATGTTCCGCGTTCGCTTAGAAAATGACACCACCATCCTGGGCTATATTTCAGGAAAAATCCGATCCAGTTCTATACGAATA